TGACAATGGTATTATTGAAACTTGCTTGAACATGAATAACTCCCTTTGGTATTCGACGTGCACTTTTACGTGAACCAATACGTACATTTCTACGTGAACCAGTTCTCGGTATAGCTTTTGCCATATTGTATCATCTCATAAATATGAGTCAGAAATATATGGATATATCCATTTCATGTCAAAACAGATTCCTTATTTGTACATTGAGTCCTTTAGCGAGTCTGATTATCCTTGTCTTTGTTTATGTCTCGGGTTGGAACAAATTACTATAATGCGCCCCCGCCTACGGATTAGTCGACATTTTTCACAAATTTTACGAACGGAAGCTCTTATTTTCATATTTGTCATTCCTTATCTTAATTCTGAATCTACTTCTTGGTAGAAAATAAGTTTCTTGGAATTTTTCATCTCGAATCGTATTGAATAAAAACGCCCTAATCTTTCGAATCCTTGTTTCGGAGTCGATAAATTATACGTCCTCTGGTTGAATCATAACGACTTACTTCAATTTTGACTTTATCTCCTGGCAGTATCCGTATAAAACTACGTCGGATCTTTCCTGAAACATAACCTAGAATCAGATCTTCATTATCTAACCGAACCCGGAACATGCCATTGGGAAGCGATTCAGTAATTAAACCTTCATGGATCCATTTTTGTTCTTTCATTTTAGGTAAAGCCCCCTTGAAGTATCAACTAATGGAGGAAAAACGATATTAGACAACTCACCCTCTTTCTTTTTTTTTTTACAAATAGGAAGAGGTTTCGGATTCCATTTGGATATTAAAAGGATTACCATATATAACACAAAATTTCGCCACCGATTCCTTCTAGTCGAGCCTCCCGGTCTGTCATTATACCTCGAGAAGTAGAAAGAATTACAATCCCCATCCCACCTAAAATTCTAGGAATTCGTTGAGAGTTAGAATAGATTCGTAGACCGGGTCTACTGATCCGTTTTAAATTTAAAAAATTTCTATAAGGTCTTTTCCCATTCCTTCTATGTCGAAGGGTTAAAACCAAAAAAGAGTTGTTTTTTTCTCGATGTTTTCTGACGTTTTCGAGAAAACCTTCTCGGAAAAGTATTTTAACAATATTTTCGGTAATATTAGTAGATGCTATGCGAACAACTCTTTTTCTATCCCTATCAGCATTTCGTATAGAAGTTATTATCTCAGAAATAGTGTCTCTACCCATGTATTGGTGCCTCAAAATTGGATATAATCAACATGTTTTTTCTTTTTTTTTTCTATTGGTTTATGAATAGGAATTTTTTAAGGTATATGCGTGAGACACAATCTACGAATTAATCTCGTTCTTAATCTAGTTCTTTCAAATACCCAAAAGATATCATGATCTCATTTTATTTTATAATACCTCGGGAGCTAATGAAACTATTTTAGTAAAATTTAATTGTCTCAATTCCCGGGGGATTGCACCAAAAATTCGAGTTCCTTTTGGATTTCCTTCTTGATCAATCACAACTGCAGCATTGTCATCATATCGTATTATCATACCGTTGTCACGTTTAAGTTCTTTACAGGTACGAACAATTACAGCTCTAACTACTTCTGATTTTTCTAGGGGCATATTGGGTACTGCTTCTTTGATCACAGCAACAATAACGTCACCAATATGAGCATATCGACGATTACTAGCTCCTATGATTCTAATACACATCAATTCTCGAGCCCCGCTGTTATCCGCTACATTTAAATGGGTCTGAGGTTGAATCATATCAAATTTTGAGTCTATTCTTCCAATGCAAAGGATGAAGAAAATAAAAGAAATATTGTTTGTCCAAAAAAAGAAACCTGCGTTTTTGTTTCATCCCCAAAATTCATTTCTATCAGTTCTACATTTTTATCCCGAAATAATAAATTGAGTTCGTATAGGCATTTTGGATGCTGCTATTAAAATAGCCCTTCTAGCTATATTTTCGGTTACTCCACCCATTTCATATAGTATTCGCCCCGGTTTAACAACAGCTACCCAATATTCAGGGGATCCTTTCCCCGAACCCATACGTGTTTCGGCCGGTCTTACTGTAACTGGTTTGTCTGGAAATATACGGACCCATATTTTTCCACCACGGCGTGCATTTCGTGTCATTGCTCGTCGACCTGCTTCAATTTGTCTAGATGTGATCCAAGCAGGTTCGAGTGCCTGAAGAGCATATTTACCGAAACAAATATGATTACCTCGATAAGATATTCCCTTCATTCTTCCTCTATGTTGTTTACGGAATCTAGTTCTTTTGGGGTTATAGTTGATGGTTGTTTCAGAATTCCATCTCTACTACAGAACTGGACGTGAGAGTTTCTTCTCATCCAGCTCCTCGCGACTAAAAGATTCAAAATTGAATTTTAATTAATTTGAATAAATATTAGAACATTTTTATAAAAAAAATTTATAAATAATAGTTTTTCTAACGTACTAATAAATCTTTATTTTGTCCTTTATCCAGATTTACCAATTCAAAAAAAAAAGAAAGTTTTCG